TCACCCCCAAAAATTTGGAAAATATTAAAAAGAAAAAATATTGAATTAATATTTCAATTTTGCATTGAAAAAATATACGTAGATATCTTTTTATGTATAATTAATATGCGCAGAATTTCTCTACAACTTTTTATGGAATCAACAAAAAAAATTCTTGAAAAATACATTGACAATAATGAAAAAAATAAAGATAAAGAAAGAATTAATAAAAAAAAACAAAATAAAATTGACTTCATTTCGCCTATGACTATAAAAAAGGCTTTTGATAATCTTAGAAATAGTAAGCAGAAGCCACATATTTTTTTTGATTTATCTTACTTGTCACAAAAATATGTATTTTTTAAATTATCACAAACCCAAGTTATTAACTTCAATAAGTTAAGATCTATTCTTCAATATAATGGACCATCTTTTTTTCTTAAGAATGAAATAAAGGATTTTTTTGGAACACAAGGAATATTTGATTCCAAAGTAAGACTTTCAAATTATGAAAAGAATCCATGGAAAAACTGGTTAAGAAGTCATTATCAATATGATTTATCTCAGATTACATGGTCTACATTAGTCCCACAAAAATGGCGAAATCAAATAAATCAATGCCATATGTCTCAAAATGATGATTTAAAGAAAAGGTATTCCTATGAAAAAGACCCATTATTGGATTACAAAAAAAAACAAAATTTGAAAGTATATTTATTACCAAATAAAGAGGAGAATTTTCAAAAAAACCATAGATATGATCTTTTCTCATATAAATATATTAATTCTGAAACTCAGAATAAGTCTGATATTTATAGATCATCATTAGAAACAATAAAGAATCAAGAAAAATTCCACCAAAAATAAAGAAACTTTTTTTAACATACTTAATAATATTCCTATCAAGAATTATCTAGAAAAAAGTGATATTATATATATGGAAAAAAATACAGATAGAAAATATTTGGGTTGGCAATTTAATACAAATATTCAGGTTGAACCTAATAAGGACCAAATAACAGAGAATTCTCATAATAATGGTCTTTTTTATCTTCCAATTAAATCAAATTCCGAAATCAATTATAAAAAGGTCTTTTTTGATTGGATGGGGGTGTCTTTTGATTGGATGGGAATGAATGAAAAATTCTTAATCTTAAATCACTTCATATCGAATCCGAAAGTTTTTTTATTTCCAGAGTTTTTAATACTTTATCATAAATATAAAGAGAAACCTTGGTTTATCCCAAGCAACTTACTTCTTTTTAATTTGAATATCAATCCAAATTTTAGCGAAAATCCAAATATCAAAGGAAAACAAGAGGCGGATGAATATTTTTTAAATTTTAGACCATCAAATTCAAAACAATATTTTGAATTAAAGAATCAAAACAATATTGAAGAATATTTTTTAGAATCGATCGAAAAACTAAAAGTATTCCTTAAAGGAGATTTTCCTTTGCAATTAAGATGGACTGGACGTTTGAATCAATTGAATCAAAAAATGATGAATAATATCCAGATATATGGTCTCCTGGTTAGCCTCATAAATGTAAGAAAAATTACTATATCCTATATTCAAAGGAAAGAAATGAATCTGGATATAATGAGAAGGCGTTTAAATCTTACACAATTAACGAAAAAGGGAATATTAATTATGGAACCTACCCGTCTATCTGTAAAAAATGACGGACAGTTTTTTATGTATCAAATCATAGGTATTTCATTGGTTCATAAAAGTAAGCACCAAAGTAATCAAAGATACCGAAACCCCCAAAATGTTGCTAAGAATAATTTTGATGAATCCATTCCAAGACATAAAAGAAAAACTCTAAATAAAGACAAAAATAATTATGATTTGCTTGTTCCTGAAAAAATTTTATCATCTAGACGTCGTAGAGAATTGCGAATTCTAATTTCTTTCAATTTGAATTTAAAGAATCAGAATGGTGCGCATAGAAATAAAACATTTTCCAAGGAGAACAAGATAAAAAATTGGAGTCAATTTTTGGATGAAAGTAAAAATTTCGACCGAAAAAAAAATGAATTAATTAAATTAAAGTTATTTTTTTGGCCTAATTATCGATTAGAAGATTTAGCTTGTATGAATCGCTATTGGTTTGATACCAATAATGGGAGCCGCTTGAGTATGTTAAGGATATATATGTACCCCTGATTTAAATTTTTGAGTTTTCTATATATTATGTTGTTCTATCAATCCGATTTTTCATTTTTGTTTTTCTGTCCGTGATCTGTAAATATCCATGTTATATGCAAACAACCCGATGCTCATATGCGCTGTCTTACATCCCCCTCTAGGATAAGTAAATGGCGTAAAAATTAAAGCTATAAATTAATCAACAGAATCTTCGTACTAAACGATTTGGTATCCTCTTTTTGTATGACTATACAAACGAACTCCAAAAAAGGATTCATTAATGTTCATTGAAAAAAACAGGAATCTATAAAAAATTTTTGATTATTGTGTATACTACATTAAAATTTCTTACATTATTATTACTAT